AATCGGTTCAGAATATCAGAATCTGACGAATCCGTCCAGGTCGCTTTACTAATGGGATGGCCTAATACATTACAAAATTTATCTTTAGCCAATGATCCAATAATAGAAGAAATTGGAATTTTGCTATCCAATTTGATTCTAACATTATCTATTAGAAATGAGTTTTCTAGCATTTGACTACGTACCACTAAAGGATTTAATCGCAAACTTGACAGATAACCCAGAAACTCTAAATTATCTTTAGATAATTGATTTATATTGACCTTTTGCGGTTGAAACCATATGGAAAAATAACATTGCCATAAATTAACAAAAAAATATTTCCATTTATTCATCAGAAGCGGTGTATCCTTTGTTGCCAGAATGCATTTTCCGTGATATCTAACATAATGTATGAAAGGATCCTTGAGCAACCCTAGGATCGCCGGAAAATTATTAACAAAGACTTTTAAAAAATGTTGTATTTTTCCATAGAAAAAAATTCGCTCAAAAAGGACTTCATAAGATGTCGATCGTAAATAAGAAGACCGCTCGCGTAGAAAAAAAAAGATGGATTCGTATTCATATACATGAGAATTATATAAGAACAAGAAAAATATTGGATTCAAAATTGATTTTTTTTTAATATCAAAATTATTCCAATTGCAAGACTCGTATAAACAGAACCGAAAAAAATGCAAAGAAGAGGCGTCTTTTACCCGGTAACGTAGGGTTTGAACCAATATTTCTAAATGGATGGGGTAAGGTATTAGTACATCTAACACATAATTAAAATATGAGAATTTGTCTTCTAAAAAAGGAAATATTGAATGAATTGATTGTAAATTATAAGATTTTTTTAATTGTTTTCCTTCGAAAAAGGATCCTAATCTTAGGGAAAAAGGAATTTCTACAATCACTGCAAATAAAACAGATATCATTTGATAATAGAAAAGATTGGTATGCCCCAAAAAGGGATTTTGGTTCAAATCCTTAGTGGGAATAAAAAAACGATTCTGTTCAGACATCCGCAAAATTAAGCGTTTCACAATTAGTGAACTATATTTTTTGTCATAATCCGCATTTTCCAAGAAAATAGAGCGATTTCTATTTAATCTATTTAAACCATGATCATAAGCAAGTACATAAATATACTCCCGAAAAAAAAGTGGATATAGAAAACTCTGTTGCCGAGCCCCATCGAACTCTAAATATCCCTGAAATTTCTCCATTTGGATTGAAATTTGATTTGAACTGAAAGTAAAGTCTTTATTTTATTGAGTTATGAAATGACACATAGTGCGATACGGTCAAAATGAGGTATTAGACTACGAAAGCAATAGATACCTCATAAACAGGTAGACTGCTAACCGGATTCTCTATCTTTAATAGGTTTCTGTTAGTTATATTATAGAATAACAAAACAAAATGATTAGAAATCCTTTATTTTTTAACCTAATCGCTCTTTTGATTTTGGAAATATATATATTTTTTATCAATATACTGCTTCTTTTACACATCCATCTCCAACCTAACCCAAACGGACTAGGGAAAAAAATAATTAGGACTCATGAAAAAATTGATAATAACACGCAAGAAAAAAATTCCTTCCCATACCCGTATTAGGCACTAACCTATTTTTAACATTTAATTAGATCGGGTAATTTTTCAAATTACGAATGGAAGCTCGTTTCTTTTTTTTTTCCTTGAATCAGGAAACCTGGTTTTTTTATCCATCCATTTATATTTATTCACTCGACCCAAATTGGAATTCTTTTTTTTTTTGTTCGACACCGAAAATAAGCTTGTACCGATCAGGAAAGCAAAAAAAAATTGTTATCTGAATTCTCCCTTTATACGACATGCTATTTTTTCCATTCATTCCTTTCAGGATCAGTCGTGGTCTTACAAACTCTACCGTAGATCTGTACGAATTTTTTTCTTCATACAAATGTGTAAAAGATGCTAGTCGCACTTAAAAGCCGAGTACTCTACCGTTGAGTTAGCAACCCCAAAAAACAAAAAAAGAAAGTACTGCAAATATGTAGATACAACCAGAATAAAGAAAAAAAAAAGAAAAATCCAGTCATGTGTGCGTCCGGGATAAATAGATCTATTTCTCTATGAGAGAATTATATTTGGTCGACACACTGTTGTCAATATGATTGTGAATTTTTAATATAGCGAAAAGAAAAAATAACAAAGCTTAACCCCTTGGTTTGTTAGTTCATACAATGAAGGAAAACTAAGCCAGTTAGGGTAATCTCAAATCTTTTTATACTTTTTTAGACCCCTTTTTATGGCCTTTAATTTTTTATGAATAATGAATAAATTATTCATATAATAATATATATTTTAGTTTTATTCATAATAAATATATTATTTTATATACAGTATTTTTTTTTATACAATAAAATTTTGTATTTATACAAAAATTATAATTTATATAGATCCAAAATTATTTTCATAAATTTATTTATTATTATAAAAAATAGTAATTGTTAACAGGTTTTTTTGAATATTCGTACCTTAGTAAGAATACTAATAATAAATCGAAATTCTAAAAAAAAAATGATGGAAGCGAAAGAGGAGGAAAGAAAAGAGTAGATCAAATTTGATACCAAGCTATATACGAGTCTTTCACATCCTCTTTTTTATGTTTCATTAATTCAATTTCGTTTTATTAAGACTTAATTCTGTAAAAATCCCTGCCTTCTTTGAAATATCGTGAACTGTTCTTGTTGGTTGAGCGCCTTTTTTAAGGAAATCAAGAATAGCAGGAAGATTTAAATAAGTTTGATTTGTTATTGGATCATAAAAACCCACCTTCCGAAGATCTCTTCCTTCTCTTCGGGATCGAACATCAATTGCAACGATTCGATAAACGGCTCATTGGGATAGATGTATATGAATAATACCCCCCCCCTAGAAACGTATAAGAGGCTTTGGCCTCGTACGGCTCGAGAAAAAATTGAACGAGTATAAATAAAATCTCTGTATAAAATAAAAATATTAGATAGATTAATAAAAACATTAAATCAATTAGCCAGTATTGAAACCTTAAATAGTTTTTTCCATAAAAAGAATTAGTAACATTCTTACTCTCATAACTCAAGTTAAATAACTCTCAAATATCTCAACAGAGAATCCTTAAGTACTCTTTTTATTGAGTAGTCTCTAACCCTTTTTTGTTTGGCTCGTTTTTTAGAATCAATTTTGATTCTTCATTCTGATCTAGTTGTTCAAACAATTTAAAACTGGATTTCCTTGTTTCAGGATTCTTTATCCTTACTTTGAATCTTTGGGTTTAGACATGACTTCGGTGATCTTGAATCGTTTTATTAAAAAGGGCAGCAACAAGCCCCTTATTTTGTTTATGATTTATTTTCTTTATATCAAAAAATCATACAAACGCTTGATTCACGCATGATAGACTTTTGATTCAAAGAATTTTACAAATTTAAGAAAATTTTATTTTTCCATTGTAAAATTGCTTGAAAGGTCTTTTATAAAAATAAAAATACTTACGAAGTTGTTCCAACTTATTGATTCGCACTAACCCTAGATCCTTACTCCTGCGAAAGGAAAAAAAAAACTTTCTATTCTCCTCGAGCTCCATCCTGTACTCTTTTTTTTTTTACAAAAATATAGAACACAAAATGTCGAGCCAAGAGCACCTATATTCCTATATAAAAAGTGGCGGATCAAAAAATCCACAGCAGATCATGTCCTTCAATTCAAGTCGCACGTTGCTTTCTACCACATCGTTTTAAACGAAGTTTTACCATAACATTCCTCTAGTTTGTGTAATTGATTCAATTCTGGAATCATGAATAGTCATAGTTCAGTCAGTATATCGTAATCTATACTTTTTCTTTCTCTATGAATGGAATAGTGAATTTACGCGTAAAAGGTTCAGTCAGAATTCAAATGAATCCCATATCAGATTGTATATATGTAAAATCGAAATTTGAATATATATATTTATATATATAAATATTTATTTTTTTATTCGGTTGAAATGATGAAAAAAAGTTGATTTTTTTTTCATTTCAATATTTTATTCTTAAAATATATTGTATTTTTAAACAGAAATAGAAAGATGGTGTACAAAGGCAATAGAAAATTTATTCCGTAATGACTGTACTCTGGGACGGAAGGATTCGAACCTCCGAATAGCGGGACCAAAACCCGTTGCCTTACCGCTTGGCTACGCCCCATTTATATTTTTATTCAAGACTACTAAAAGAGTAATATTGCTATTGGTTGTTCGTCAATTCAATTTAAGCCCAAATTAAAAATAGATTACACAGGTGCTAGAGTTTTGACACGTGTAGATAGCAAATCAAACGGACTTTATTGATCATTACATAGAATTCAATTAAGATATTGTATGAAAATATTATTTCTTTTATTCTCATAAGAGAATGAAAGGTTTTTTGATTGAGTAAGTTCAACAAAGTCTTTTTAGACTATCTTTCTTTATTTTTTCTTTATATAAAAAATATATTAATAACTCAATCAAAATTAAATTATCCACAAGAACACCAATTTTTGTTATGCTTAATATATTTAATTTGATCTGTATTTGTTTTAATACTGCCCTTTTTTCAAGCACTTTTTTAGTCGCCAAATTGCCTGAGGCCTATGCCTTTTTGAATCCAATCGTAGATGTTATGCCCGTAATACCTCTTTTCTTTCTTCTCTTAGCCTTTGTTTGGCAAGCAGCTGTAAGTTTTCGATGAAATTCTTAATACTGTCTTATAAAAATTCGCGGTTTTTTTCTTCCAACAATTCAAAAGATCAAAAAAATCTTGACGTATGAACGAACTCTCAATTCAAATATTGAATTTTTTTGGTAGTCATACTAAATCTGGATCATTCTATTTCCTAAATTTTATCCTCTTTTCCCTAAACGAAAGAACCTAATTAGATTCGAGCTCACAAAAATTAATCACTTTATTTTTTGGTATCAAAATAAGATATTTGGTATAAAAATAGAGAATCTATTCTCTTTTTTTTTGAAAAAAAAAAGTAAGATCTTGGAGATTGTGTAATGCTTACTCTCAAACTTTTTGTATACACTGTAGTTATATTCTTTGTTTCTCTCTTCATATTTGGATTCCTATCTAATGATCCAGGACGTAATCCGGGACGTGAAGAATAAAAAAGCAAGGTTTTTTATTGCTTTTTTTAATTAGTGGAAATGCTCGAATTTTTTTCATTTTTTTTCTATTACACATCATCAAAAGGAGAAAGGGAAAGAGAGGGATTCGAACCCTCGGTACGATTAACTCGTACAATGGATTAGCAATCCAACGCTTTAGTCCACTCAGCCATCTCTCCTAATTGAAAAGGGATACTTATTAGGTTCCATTATAAAAAAAGGCTTGAAAAAAACCTTCTCCACTTTATTCTTAAAAAGCTTTCTTTTTTGTATATATTATTCTTTATATTATATATATAATTTCTTTTTTTTTTTATCATCTATTTATATATATAATATATATATAACCTTTTTTTATAGAACTTTCTCGGTAATTCTATTTACACAAAAAATTTAGATAAATATTAGATAAAGAAAAGGCTCGAACTCGAAAGATAAAAAATAAAACCACAATAATAAAAATAGAGAATCCTCTTTTTTTTGTCTCGTCCAAACACAAGTAAAAGATCTTTTTTTTTTTTTTAGCCTGGCCTGGTCAGTCCCCAGCCGGGCCTTTTTTTGTTAAAGTTAAAAGACTCATCCAATGGAGTTTTAGAAAAAAAGATCTGAAATTGAAAAAAAAAAATGGAATCTGCTTTACTAATTTTATTAAGCCTACGTGTCGACGTTATAATTTTATAATTTTTTTTTTTTTTCATTTTTTTTTATTACACCCCCGATTACTTTGTTCGACAAAAGGTCAATTTATATACAATAATTGAATTGTAGCGGGTATAGTTTAGTGGTAAAAGTGTGATTCGTTCCTTTAATCCCTTTAATAGTTAAAGGGTCTCTCGGTTTGATTCATCTTCCGATCAAAAACTTTATTTCTTAAAAGGATTTAGTCCTTTACCTTTCAATGAAAAATTCAAGGAAGATTATAAATTCTCGTAATTTGTATCCAAAGACTCTAATCAATTGTAAATTTGGATTATGAAATTCCGAAACATAATTTTTGAATTGGATGACTATTTACAATTCAATAAGTATAACAAGAGGATCCATGGATAAAGCTAGAAAAGTTTCTTTCTAATCGTAACTAAATCTTCAGTTCTATATAATTGTTTGGTATAGAAAAAATTGAAGCAAAATAGCTATTAAACGAGAACTTTAGTTTACTAAAGACATCGACATATTATATTGTTTTAGCTCGGTGGAAACAAAATACTTTTCCTAAGGATTCTCTTAAATAGAAATAAAGAACGAAGTAACTAGAAAGATTGTTCGGGTTCTCCCTTTATATCGTCTAGAAGGATCATCTATAAAGCAAAATTTTCTGTGAAAGCACCCAGACGGAAAAAAGCTAACATAGATGTTATGGGTCGAATTTTGATTACGTTCCCGTCGTATTTTATTTGGTAATTTCTCCATACATCATAAAGGAGCCGAATGAAACCAAAGTTTCATGTTCGGTTTTGAATTAGAGACGTTAAAAATATAAAAATGATCAATGGACGTCGACTAAAACCCTTAGCCTTCCAAGCTAACGATGCGGGTTCGATTCCCGCTACCCGCTCTAAGTTGTAAATTGCCCCCTTCCCGACAATTTTATGTATTAGAAAAGTCTAATAGCAATTGTGTATTGAAATGAATTCAATACACAATTGCTAAAAAGATTTCGCACCTTCTTTTTTTTTAACAACTATAAAGTCAAAAAAAGCGAAAAGCGTCCATTGTCTAATGGATAGGACATAGGTCTTCTAAACCTTTGGTATAGGTTCAAATCCTATTGGACGCAATATAGATATAAATATATTGATATTTATCTATTATTTCCATTTATATATTATAAAATATATTTTATTTTTTTTTAGAAAAAAAAGATAAGAAAGAATATAGAATAATAAATAAATTCTGAATGCTTTAATATTTAATATTAAACAGATATTAGTTATATATTTCTTTATATTATATATACTTAACTTAGATATACTTCTATTTATAAAATTTCTTAATATTTTATAGAATTTCTTAAAAATTTAATTAAATAATAAAATTTACTAAAAAAAAAAAATAAGGATCCATTTCCTTTTTTATACTTTCTCCTGAAGTATAAAACGTTCCAGTTGTTCTTGAATACCTTCTTTCAACAAGCTTTCTGCTTCAGCGGTTAATGTCTTGGTAGAGGATATGATTTCTTGGAACTGAGGTTTATTCGTTTTTAAGTAAGTGCGTAACTGAACGAGAAATTTTCTTACTTGTCCAATTTCTAATCCATCCAGATAACCATTTGTTCCGGTATAAATGGTCATTATCTGTTCTTCCACTGTGAGAGGGGCTGATTGAGATTGTTTCAGTAACTCACGTAATCGTTG